AGTTCATAGATCATAGCTGTAAGAGTTAAACTCACCTCTCGGTTTACAAGACCGATGCTTTATATTCAGCTATTACAGCCAGAGAACAGGAGGTTCCCGATCTATAACTCCCAAAGTTATTATTTTAATAAACTATTCTCTGAAGAGAAAGGGCGGAGGGGGCCGCCCCCGCGGTTTGAGACTTTAACCACAGCGACAAGAGCGAGAAATAGGGTAAGGGCTATGAGGATTAAAGGAGCAATGTTTAGTGGGGCATAAAAAAAGAACGCTATCTGAGAAGAAGCGGTAAAAATAGGGGCAAACTGCTGGGGGATGGAGATTGGCCTAAGTATAGTGATTGCCATAAAGGTGGCGGCGAAGACTAGGAAAACATTTCGGAAACTGATCTCCTGGTTAGGCGAGATAGCAACAAAATAAGCAAATATTACTAGGAGGCCCCCCACGTAAATGATAAACAGTAACAGCCCAAATCAGCTGGTTGTTAGGAAAGAGAGAGTGGAGGCCATCAAAATAGAAATGAATATGATTCAGAGACCTAGGTTTAGCGGGGTAGAAGTAAAAAGGAGAGCAAAAAACATCGAAAAGAAGCAGGAGGTAGAAAGTAGAAGTAACATTTATAGGGTAAAGGATTAAACTTTATCTTTAAGAATCAAAAACTTATGTGCGCCATACACCACCTTATAAATTAAGCACCTCACCAGTAGACGCAGAGGTAAAGAAAGATTCAGACGACATCAACAAAGTGTCAGTATCAGGCAGCAGCCTCGAATCCGAAATGATGAGAGTCCGAGAATTGAAATATAGCAGTCCGTAGGAGGCACACTAATAAAAAAGAGGAACCAATTAATACGTGGAGACCATGGAACCCAGTAGCTACGAAAAAAGTGGAGCCGTAAACTCTATCAGCAATAGTGAAGGGGGCCTCTATATATTCGAGGCCTTGAAGGAAAGAAAAATAGCCCCCTAGGAGGACTGTTAAAGCAAGGGCCTGCATGGTCTCTTTACGAGTGCCTTCTATTAACCTGTGGTGGGCCCAGGTAACTGTAACGCCGGAGGCGAGAAGAACTGCGGTGTTTAGTAAAGGAACCGAGAAGGGGTTGATAATATCAATACCAGTAGGGGGTCACGAGCAGCCAAGCTCTGGTGTCGGCGCCAGGCTCCTGTGAAAAAAAGCCCAGAAGAAAGCAAAGAAGAATAATACCTCGGAGGCAATAAACAAAATTATACCTCACCGTAACCCTTTAGCTACATAAGAAGTGTGGTGGCCTATAAAAGTAGCTTCTCGGATGACGTCCCGCCACCACTGGAGTATAGTGAGAATAATAATAGATAAACCAAGAGCAAGCATAAGAAGCCCGCCGCCGTGAAACCAGGAGGTTAACCCGATAGTGAGTATTAAGGCGCCAAGTGAACCAGTTAATGGCCAAGGGCTAAATTCAACTAAATGAAACGGTTGTCGTACCATTACTCTTTTTAAATTTTATTTAATCCTCTTACTTGGAAGGCAAGCGTACATAGTATACTGAAAGAGTAACAAGGGGGTAATTAAACCCGTGGGAAGAGCTACAATCTTCTACCTACTCGGCCACCTCGTTAACTTCAGTTTCATTTAGAGAGGTGGGAAGCAAGAGAGGGGTTATAAGTTGATGGGGCGGGGAGTTTCGGAAGCTGGGCTCACCAAAAAAATACTATAATAGAGACAAGGACGGATCAAAAAATAACGGGAGCTAGTAACCATCTGAGAGGGGCTAAATGCGGCATAGGCAAAAACTGCTGGCAGCAACTTAAACTTGACAAGTTTATATTATCATTTAACTATTTTGCCACTCTCTAAAGTTGGAGACTCAATTTCTGAAGGAGGGAGTGTCTACAGATTCAATAACAATAGGCATAAATGAATGATTCGCTCCACAGATTTCGGAGCATTGTCCGTAAAAAACTCCAGGGCGGTTTATAATGAACCCAAGTTGGTTCAAGCGCCCGGGGATGGCGTCTGCTTTCACACCTAGTCTAGGGACAGTTCAGGAGTGAATAACATCTGCAGCTGTGACAAGCACTCGAATCTCCGAATGTATAGGAAGAACAGCGCGATGGTCTACTTCTAAAAGGCGGAACTGGCCACTCTCCAATTCATCTGTTGGGAGTATATACGAGTCGAACTCTAAGTTTAGGAAATCGGAGTACTCGTAGCTTCAATATCATTGATGGCCTACGGTTTTAAGGGTAACTGCAGGGGAAGAGACTTCATCTATTAAGTAAAGAAGGCGAAGGGATGGGAGGGCAAGGAATAAAAGGGTAATGGCGGGGAGTACGGTTCAGATAGTTTCAATCTCTTGGGCTTCAAAAATATACCGGGAGGAAAGGGAGTTTGCTATCAGGGCGGCCATAGCATAGGCAACTAAAGAAATTACTAATGTTAGGATAATCATAGCATGATCGTGAAACATAATAAGTTGTGATATAATCGGGGAGGCAGCGTCTTGAAAGTTTAGTTGATCTCAATTAGACATCTAAGCAGGCTAATAAATAGCAGTGGCCTAGTTAACAGTTAGGTGCCCAAATTGGCTTCGGCTTAAATTAATAGGATGGGGGGTAAAGATAGAAGGGCGGGTAATAACTCCTGTTTCAGGCATATTATGGAAGTCCAAAGGTAGTCGATCATTTCACTCTAGAGAGGTGGGGAGGTGGGTCGGTGAAATTACAGCTCGCTGTGAGGCGAAGGCTTCTCATAGGATAAAGATAAAATAAAGAAGGGCGACGAAAGAAATCATTGAGCCAATAGAGGACACAACGTTTCATTTAACATACGCGTCGGGATAGTCAGAATAACGACGGGGCATACCTCTTAACCCCAAGAAATGTTGGGGGAAAAAAGTTAAATTCACACCAATAAATATTAGAAAAAATTGGACCTTTGTTCAACGGGCATGGAGGGTGAGTCCGGAAAATAACGGGAATCAATGATTAAACCCGGCAAAGATTGCAAAGACCGCGCCTATCCTTAGTACGTAATGGAAGTGGGCGACTACGTAATAGGTGTCGTGTAAGACGACATCGAGTGAGGAGTTTGCTAGCACGATCCCTGTTAAGCCGCCGGTAGTAAATAGAAAGATAAAGCCTAAGGCCCAGAGTATAGGGGCCTCGTATTTAACTCGAGACCCATGGATAGTGGCGAGCCACCTGAAGACTTTGATTCCGGTCGGAACAGCAATGATCATAGTGGCGGCAGTGAAGTAAGCCCGAGTGTCTACATCTATCCCAACGGTAAACATGTGGTGAGCCCATACAATGAAACCTAAGACACCAATTCCTAGCATTGCGTAGATTATCCCTAAAATACCAAATGGCTCCTCTTTAGCAGCATAGTGGGTTACAATATGAGAAATAGCGCCAAATCCGGGAAGAATAAGAATATAGACTTCAGGGTGACCGAAGAATCAAAACAAATGCTGGTAGAGAACGGGGTCCCCGCCTCCGGCGGGATCAAAGAAGGTAGTATTAATGTTACGATCGGTTAGTAGTATCGTGATAGCTCCAGCGAGCACTGGTAGAGATAGGAGTAATAAGACGGCTGTAATCTTCACAGCTCAAACAAACAAAGGGATCCGTTCTAGGAGTAAACCTTTCCATCGCATGTTGGCAACGGTGGTAATAAAGTTCAGAGCTCCGAGGATAGATCTCACTCCGGCTAAGTGAAGCGAGAAAATAGCAAGATCAACTGACGGGCCAGCGTGGGCGATATTTCTAGATAAGGGGGGGTAAACGGTTCAGCCAGTGCCCGCTCCTTTCTCTACAGCGGATGAGGCGACCAAAAGGGTAAGAGAGGGCGGTAGGAGTCAGAATCTTATGTTGTTCAGTCGGGGGAAAGCTATATCGGGGGCCCCTAGTATAAGGGGTACTAGTCAATTACCGAACCCACCGATTATAACCGGCATTACAAGGAAGAAGATTATCAAAAAAGCGTGAGCTGTAACAATGGTGTTGTAGAGCTGGTCAGAGCCTAAGAGGGACCCTGGTTGGCCCAATTCTGCCCGGATTAGAAGTCTTATAGAAGTGCCTAAAAGGCCAGATCAGGTTCCAAACAGAAAGTATAAGGTGCCAATGTCTTTGTGATTGGTTGAAAAAAGTCAGCGCATAGGTGAGAAGGGCTAAAGAGATGGGAATCAGAGGGAGTGAAAATATCATCGGTAGAAAGAGGGTTGCTGTTGACACATGGGTGTTGAGTAACGACTGAGAGGAAGAGGATATCGAAATAGAGAAAACCACCGTTAGGTAATAGAATAAATTTATTAGGGAGCCGAGGATAAGGGATAGAAGAACTATGAGTGAAGCGGAGGCAACTAAAGCTTGAAGGACAATTCATTTAGGGAAAAACCCTATTAAAGGAGGCAGGCCACCTAGAGAAAGAAGAAGGATTAGGGTCGGGGCTAACAAGGGCAGGGGGATGGACAGGATATTTGAGGAAGCGGCTTTGGAAAAAGAGTTGAATTTATGGAGGGGCAGTATTAGTGGTGTAGAAATTGCGATATAAGAGGCAAAGTACAGAACTATTGAGTTTACCGAGACCATGCTAGCGGCTACTATTCAGCCCATATGGCCCATACTACTGTAAGCTAAAAGGGGGCGAAGCTGTGTCTGGTTTAAGCCGCCGAGGCCGCCTACGAGGGCAGCGAGGCCGGCTAACCCAAAAATGATAGGACGTGATAAAGGCCTAAATGCCAAAACTATAATAAATAAGGGGGCAATTTTCTGCCAGGTAGACAGGAGAAGGCAGTTAATCCAAGATATGGCGGCCATAACTCTTGGAAACCAGAAGTGAGCAGGGGGCATCCCAAGCTTTAGTGCGATCCTAGAGATGAGAAGAGCGCCCCTAAATATGGGGGAGATGTGGTCCCTCGCAGTTATTGAGATGGCAGCAGTCAGTAATAGAATAGAGCCGGTTGCTTGAGCAAGAAAATACTTGACTCTGGCTTCGGCAGTTGGGTTGGAGTGAGAAGAAATAATAATTGGAACAAAGCAGAGAAGGTTAATTTCGAGGAAAAGCCAAAGGATATATCAGTTTCTAGCAGAAAGAGCGGCGAGCGTGGTTATAAATAGGATCGGTATAAACAAAATGGGGTAGGAAAAGGTCAGAAGCATAGAACATTGAAAAGAATCGAACTTTTCGAGGCAGAGTTAGAAGCTCTGCTTTGCGCCAGGCGAGGTTCTAAGAGGTTCACTCTAGCGAGCCCTCTCGCCATTCATGAAGAAGCCCGAGGATCAAAATATAAACGAAGATAGAGGCCCCGAGAAGTCTTGAGGAGGGAATATTTTGGTGGAGGGTTATTGGGATAGGAAATAAGAGTACAATTTCAATATCAAAAATTAAGAAAATTACAGCCAAAAGAAAAAACCGTAGGGAGAAAGGAAGGCGTGCGGAGTTTTTAGGGTCAAAGCCGCACTCGAAGGGAGAAGCTTTTTCTCGGTCTTGGATGGCTCGGGCAGCTAGCAACCAGGAAGCCAGGAAGACGCCGGCGGCGACAAGTATTGAAATAAGAGAAAATATAAATGTTAGAAACATTCACCAAAAATAATAAATTATTTTCATAGGATTAAAAGTCCAACGCTATCCAGCTCTTTGGTGAGGTGCTGAGGAAAATTTCCTGTGCTTAACGTCATCAGAGTTACCCGTCCATCGGTGCAGCACCTGCACAAGAGAAATTAATCTATATCAGCATCTTCAGTGCTGCGCTTTTAGTTAAGCTACTAATGCAGAGTAGGAGGATAGGAGCTAAGATGACAGCGGTGGTAAGAATTTGGATGTTAATAGAATTTCGCTGGATAATCTGGAGAGAAGATCTTATATTAGATGACGAGAGGTGGAGTCCTTGTCCTCCAACTGTTTCTAATCACCCCTGGTCCATCACTTTAAATAAAAGGTGTGTATGCCTCAGAGTCTTGGCGAGGACGAATTGAGAAGAAATGGGTGAGAGAAACCACATAAAAGAGAGGGCATGTTGAAATTTTGTGGGGCGTGGTGTGGAAAGAGAAGGAAACGGCAGGACGACGGCAATTAATAGCGCACCAAGAAGAGTAACAAGTAGAGGCAGGAATTTATGCAAAGTGGGGAGGGGTAGTTCTTGAACGGGGGCTATAAAGGCCCAATTAATTAAGCTTCCTGCAGAGATTGCCATAGTAGATATTAGGATTATTGGGAAAGTGATAAAATTATCTGAGTCGTTGAAATTGTTTATAGGGAATGAAGAGTTAGGGGCCCAAATGGCTAAGACCATTATACGAGCAGAGTAACTTGCAGTAAGCATTGTGGCGAACATAAAAATGGCTAAAATAATAATGTTAGTAGGGAGGGCAAGTGAAAGCTCAAGAATGACATCTTTCGAGTAAAACCCTGCTAAGAAGGGCGTGCCGCATAAAGCCAGGTTGGCTGTTAGGAGGGCAGTAGTAAGTATCGGGCTCTGGTGAAACACAGCGCCAACTGTTCGTAGATCTTGTCTGTGGCCGTTTATATGAATAATTGCGCCCCCACATAAAAATAAGAGGGCTTTGAAGAGGGCGTGTGTAATTAAGTGGAAAAAGGCTAGTAGAGGAAGGCCCAGGCCTAAGCTGGCCATTATAACGCCCAATTGACTCAGGGTGGAAAGAGCAATAATTTTTTTTAGGTCGCATTCTACTATAGCAGATATCCCAGCCATTAGCATCGTTATAGATGAAATAATTAGAATAGATGGATTGAATCATCAGATGGAGTGAAGAAAGGGATAAAACCGAATTATAAGGAAAACACCGGCTGTAACAAGCGTGGAAGAGTGAACGAGAGCGGAAACAGGGGTTGGTGCAGCCATTGCAGCAGGGAGCCACCTAGAAAATGGTATCTGTGCAGATTTAGTTATTGCGGCGATTATAATTGTCAGGCATACTCATGGGGTAGTGTGGGACTCTCATATATTAGGGGCTATTCAGTGGCCTTGGGCCAGGGTTCATCCGATTGCTAGCAACAGCATTGCATCCCCGATTCGATTAGAGAGGGCGGTGATCATGCCAGCTCTTAGAGACTTTGGGTTTTGGTAATAAATAACAAGGAGGAATGAAACAAGACCAAGGCCATCCCAGCCAATCAGGAGGGTGATTAGGTTTGGGATAAGGATGAGTAAGGCTATTGAGAGAACGAACAGGAGAACGAGGTAAATGAACCGCGGCATAAAAAGATCATGCTGCATATAAGAGGTCGCAAAGAACAGGACGTTACCGGAGATAAACAAGACAGTAGTTAGGAAGACTAGTCCTATAGGATCGAGAATAATCGGGAAGACCAGGTTGGCTGAGTTTAAACAAGAGATCTCTCACTCCAGAACAAGGGTTTTAGAAAATATAACAAAATATAGGGAAATAGGGGCAATTAGTAGCGCGAGGGATATTAGTATTAGGCTTGAGAGGATCGGGATATATAGATGGGGTCGGGGCATGGTCCTGAACAATTGATGTATCGCTAAAACCACAATTTAGAATTTTAATTAAACTATCAAGACAAATCAAGGGCGGAGATGCCGCCTATAGACGGGCCGAAACCGGCTTGCTAAATAGCTTCTTGATCAAGAGGTTGGGTGCTCATCAGCGTAAAGGGAAAGAAGAAGACAGAATACATAAGCTTGAATTAAACATACAATTATTTCAAAAATTGTGTAGAAAACGGAAATCGATACCATTAGGAGAGCAGAATAAATAGGGAGGTCCATGATGCCCCACACCGTGTAAATTCTAATCAAAGTGAGAATAACATGGCCAGCTGTTATGTTGGCGGTTAGCCGAAGGGAAAGCGTGAGGGGGCGAATTAAGGTCCTGATTGCTTCGACACATGCTAAGAAGGGGTTTAAAACTCTTGGTGAGCCTGGGGGGAGGAGAGCGGCCGTGAATCACGAGGGGTTATATACGGCAGCAGATAAAATCAACGAGAGCCATAAAGGAAACCCAAAAGTTAAGGAAAATAAAAAGTGACTAGAGGCGCTAAATACATAAGGTAAAATCCCCGTGAGGTTGATTAATAGTATAAATAAGAACAAGGGGGTTAGAAGGGAGTTTAGGCCTTTGATACGGGCGCCGTTAGTTCGGTTCACTTGGGTAGCCATGATGTCTGTAGGAAGAAGCAAGCTCCATGAGAGCTGAGATGGGGAGGTTCAAAGTGAGGCCTGCACAATAAAAATTACCAAGAAATTAGAGGCTCAGAATAAAGAAGTAGATCAAGATGAAAATAATGATCTGGTCGCTGGGTCGAAAGTTGAGAAAATGTCTGTAAACATCAAGATTTGGGTGGCCCCATTTGTAGATTTGAAGGCTACCAGTTTGATTAACTTAAAATCTTACTTATTGAGAGCGGAATCCCAGGCCATAGTTCCTATTGGGAGTAAAAGATATATGGAGAAGTATAAGAAGGTTAGAAATTGGCCAATTAATTCATAGGGCTCTTCTACCGGGCAGCCACCGATTCAGGTAAGCAGCGTGGTAATCACCACTAAAGATCAGAAAAGCATCTGGTTTAAGGGGTAAAAGCTATTACCGCGCCTTTTTTGGGTTATCGTGAAGGGCAGCGAGGCCAGAATAATAATAGCTGAAAATATAGCAATAACCCCGCCAAGTTTATTAGGGATAGATCGAAGGATAGCATAAGCTCAGAGAAAGTATCACTCGGGTTTAATATGGGCGGGTGTAGATAGGGGGTTAGCGGGGATAAAATTGTCTGGGTCGCCTAAAATATTCGGGAAGAAAACGGTGATAAGGCCAAGCGATATAAATAGTAGAATAAAGCCGACTGTGTCCTTTGTAGTGTAGTAAATGTGGAAGGGCACCTTGTCAATATTCCTGTTGAGGCCCAGTGGGTTGTTAGAGCCAGTTTGATGGAGAAAAAGTAAATGGAGCACAGCTATTGCGGCTATAATAAATGGCACTAGAAAATGAAGGGCAAAAAATCGGTTTAAGGTAACATTATCTACAGCAAAGCCGCCTCAAATTCATTCTACTAGGGCTGTCCCGAAGTAAGGAATAGCGGAAAACAAATTTGTAATAACTGTGGCGCCTCAGAACCTTATTTGACCTCATGGAAGGACGTAGCCAATAAAAGCAGCAGCCATGGTCAAGACAAGTAGGACGATACCAATATTCCAGGTCTCTACTAATAAATAAGAGCCGTAATAAATGCCTCGCCCTACATGCAGGTAAAGGCAGATGAAGAACCAGGAGGCCCCATTGGCATGAAGGTTACGAAGGAATCAACCGTAATTTACATCTCGGGCAATGTGGGCTACGGATGAGAAGGCGAGGTCAATATGGGGCGTATAATGCATAGCGAGGAATAGCCCAGAAAGGATTTGGATAGCAAGACAAAGTCCTAATAGGGACCCAAAATTTCACCAAATTGATAAATTTCTAGGCGCGGGGAGATCAACTAAGGAATTATTCATTACCTTAAATAGGGGATGTGTTTTTCGGGAGGGTCTGAACATAATTTGTGTAATTAATTTCGGAGAAGTTAAATCCTATGCGAAAAAATGATACAGATTTTCACATCAAAATAACCCCACCTCCCTAAAATTTAGCTGGAATTAGGCCCCAGGCTGAAATCAGGCTTAATCCAGAAATGAGCAAAAACGGGGATATACATGTGTGTGTCCGCACCTAAATTTCAACTTTTACTGGTGCCCCCCTCACTAATCGACGTTAAAAATCTATGAAATTCGGAAATACCGTGTACCAAAAAGGGTACACGCGTGAGGCTTGCCTATATATATTGCTCATCACCTAGTTCAAGGAGAAATAAATGAAAATAAAATTATATATTTATATTTATATAATACCAATTCCTATAGGTTCAATAAGTGAATTAAGCAATTTTTTTTTATATATAAATATAGGATGACACGAATATATATACATATATATATATATATATAGACACACGTCGGGATTTAGTTGTGTATACTACGCACATCCTTATGCACTGATGTATATATATGCACATGTATATATATATATATATATAGGGGCGCATATATATATATATATGTATATATATATACATATATGCATATATGTATATGTATGTACGCACGTATGTATACGTATAAACTGATATGTTTATATACGTAAGCTAAGATACAAAAAAAGACTTGCTTATACGTTCGGGACGGTATAAATAGTCAAGACTTACTTTATAAATATAAGGGGTACAATTCCAACTATAGTTCTTGAGCTACGTTTTACTTGTCCGCTTCATATATAGGCTCCTTTGGATACCTGCGGGGAGTGCGCCCCTACTCCGCCTCGAAAAAGCGGTGTGTTAATACACCACGCAGATTAAAGGGCGGCGGTTAGAGGGGAGAGTAATAGGATCGCGGCGAGGGACCAGGGGAGGAAGGTCTTCCAAGTGAGGGATATAAGGCGGTCGTACCGTATGCGGGGGTAGGAGCCTCGGACTCAGATGAAGCCAAACGCTAGGATCCAGGCTTCCAGTGTTAAAATAGGAAGCGCGAAAGTAAAAGAGATAAAAAAGGGTGCAAAGAAAATCGTAGCTGATAAAATACATATAATAAGGATATTGGCATATTCTGCTATGAAGATGAGGGCGAAGCTGCCGGCTCTGAACTCTGTATTAAACCCAGATACCAGCTCCGATTCGCCCTCTGCAAAATCGAAGGGGGCTCGGTTGGTTTCTGCAATAGTGGTAATATATCAAAGGATAAATAGATGGGGGGCAATAAATGCTGTGGGGGAGAAATGAAACTTCATAATATCAAAAAAGTTGAACGCGGGCGTTAAGAGAAGGGCAGCAATCAGGATGAGGGCCATACTTACTTCGTAAGAGATTGTTTGGGCGACAGCACGGAGTGCACCTAGTAGAGCGTATTTTGAGTTCCTGGCCCAGCCCGCGGCTAAGGTTGTATAGACGTTAAATCTGGATAGGGCCAAAAAATATAAAATACTTAAGGGTATAAAATATGCTGCGGCTAGATTAGGGTAAATGGTTCAAGTAACGAGCGCAATAGTAAGGCCCAGTAAAGGGGAGACAATGAAGGCCGAAAAATTCATTAACTTAGGGCGGTTGTGCTCTTTAGCAAATAGTTTGAGGGCGTCTGCAAAGGGTTGCGCAAGGCCTATAACCCCAACTTTGTTGGGGCCTTTCCGTAGTTGTACGTAGCCGAGAATCTTGCGCTCTAAAAGAGTATAAAAAGCCATGGCCACTAAGCCAACGACTATAGTAATTAAAGTGGTTAGGAGGGGAGACATTATCCAAGGGAAATTATTCCATGTCTAGAGCTTAAATCTAGCGCACTTCTCTGCCACTCGAATAGATATCTAGGTGGGTCGAACACCTTTTGGCGACTTTCAAAATCGCTGGTTTCCAAAACAAAATATCATCACCTGAGAGGGGTCTCACTAAATGAGTGCAAGTCAAACGTTCTAATTAAACTAAGGTAATTAGTAGGTGAGAGGTAAATCTCATATATTGATCCTAAGTCAATCACATTATTCTGCCAACCTACTTATATGGTGTCTATTATTATTACGGGATAATGCGGAATATCCGTTCTCTCGGGGTCCTTTCGTACTACTGGAGAATAGTTGGTTATGAAGATAGAAACTAACCTGGCTTGCGCCGGTCTGAACTCAGCTCATGTAGAGTTTTAATGGTTGAACAAACCAACCTTCGGGGCAGCTGCGCCACCGGGGGGACTCTAAGCCAACATCGAGGTGCCAACCCCTCTCGTCGATGGGAACTTTCTGAGAGGATTAGCCTGTTATCCCTGCGGTAGCTTTGTCTTTTGATCATGGTTATGGGTCATTTGTTGGCAAATCAGCCTTGGGAAAAAGAGGTGTATTATTTTCCCTCTCGTCGCCCCAACGAAGCGCTTGGACAATCTCTTTTTATCTTTTAAATGGCTGGGATCGACATAGGCGCAGAGCTCGACAGGGTCTTCTTGTCTTTCATATATATCTAGGCCTCTTCACCTAGGGGTTAATTTCTATTAATGTTAACGAGACAGGAAAGCCCTCGTTGGCCCATTCATGCCAGCCCCCAATTAAGGGGCAAATGATTATGCTACCTTTGCACGGTCAGGGTACCGCGGCCGTTTAAGAACTCACTGGGCAGGGTTTACCTTATATAAATTACCATAAGGCAATGTTTTTGTTAAACAGTCGAAGCTTGTGTTTGCCGAGTTCCTTGCTAACATATGTTGATAAAATAAAGTAACTATTTACTGGGATACTCATCTTTGCATTTTTTTACTCCCGCTCGGTTGAGGGGGTAATTCTTCTTTGATGTCCATTCTTGCGGGTATAATAATCGCTTCATTTTGTAGATTAACTGAGACGAAAGTTGCTGGTTCTAAGCATGGGTGTCCAATGAGCTTAATTAAAAATAGGAGATATATTAAAACTTGTCTTTTAATATATAGAATAGCAGTTTGCTTTTCCCATTAAAGTGGGGCTGGAAGAAAACCAGCTATCGCTCGCGCGGTTGGTATGTAGCCGCTGCCCGGGATTTTTCCATAAATATTTCAACATTTATTGGTGGGCTCTTCGCAAATCTCGGGCAGCTCGCAGAGATTTCGGGATAGTCTTGGCCAGAGGTATATAGCAAAGCCATGATGCACAAGGTACAAGAATGGAACTTTACTTTAAATAATTAAAAATTCCTTTACAGTAAAAATTATGTTCTTTTAGTTCTCAGGTAAGCGTGTAAATGCATTATTCAGTAGGCTCTGTAAAAATTTAGAAATCGCAGCAAGTTGAATCTACAACTCTCTTTTCGGTGTAAGGGAAAGGCATTCTGTGATGCTATGCCGCGGGGCACAACTTCCGTTACGCCCACTATGTTACGACTTATCTCACTTTTTGCGAGAGTGACGGGCGATGTGTGCACGTTCTAGATTGCCTTCATTCAGGAGTTTAGATAAAAGTCCTTACTTCCAAGTCCGTCTTAGTAAGTAGGTTCGCTACTTATTTTGGGCTCCAGAATATAGGTTGTAGCCCATCTCTTCCTAAATATAGGCTGCACTTTGACCTGATGTGGGGGTTGGGGTCCTTATTGCTTACTTCTTTTAAAATGTAGGCTGACAACGGCAGTATACAAGCTGGGAGTCAATTTTAGGTAGGTGGTCTCGTGGAGTATCGGGTTACAGGACAGGCTCCCCTGGTTGGGTTAGAACGCCGCCAAGTTCTTTGGGTTTTTAACATGGGTTATTAGTGCCCAGGTGAAGAATTTACGTATTAGAATAAGGGGGTATCTAATCCCCGTCTTAGTCTAATATTTCTTGGGTCTTGTCTTGCTAGTTTTGGCGTGATTTCCGAGGTTAGAATTGGACCTCTACGGGCTTTGGTTTCTAGCGTAAAAATAAATTACCAATATACCGGCTTAAACTAATTTGCTTTTATTGTCTAACCGCGGCGGCTGGCACAATTTTTGCCAAAACTGAATTCGCTAGCTAGGTCCTAATGGGTAGGGACCATAATATTAACCACTGTAGGCGTGGAGAGAAACTAACCCCCTTCCTGGTTTTTGGGCTTTTAGCTTGCGAATTACGAGGGGGGCTCACGGGTTCAGAAGGGGTCACATGTGTTATTCTGCGAAGGAATTAGTTTATAGGCTAGAATCAAACCTATTAGTAAAAGAGATAGTCTCATGGCCGAGGTATGAGCCCGGAAGCTTACGATTAGCTTATTTTACTTAGGCCTCGGTAAGGCGTACACTTCTGAAGCTGCAAATCAGTGTTGTTTTTCAACTACAGGGCCAAGTTCATACGGTAAAGATTTCTATCTTTAGGAATAAGGTGTATAGGGGAGCGGCGTGTAAAAAAATGGTGGATCAATTACGTATTGAGAAGTAAGGTTGTGGTATTAGGAAGGCAGAGGGGGCTCCGTGCTGAGAGGAGGTAAATAAGTGGAGAGAGTAGACTCCGGCTAGGAAGCATATAAGAGCGATAGGGGCCCAATAGGTAACAGAGGAGGAGAGGATACTTGTGAGGAGAAGAATTTCTCCAAGGAGATTTATTGTGGGTGGAGCTGCCATATTGCCGGCGGCCATTAGAAACCATCACATTGAGGCAGCGGGTAAGATATTGAGCATGCCTTTAGACAATATAATTCTACGGGTTTTCGTAGATTCGTACATTATGTTGGCCAAGGCAAACAGGGCAGAAGAACAAACCCCGTGGGCCAACATCATAACAAGGGCGCCGTATCAGCCTCATTTAGTGTTGGTGAGGGCACCGGCTAAAAGAAGAGCTATGTGGCCAACGGAGGAGTATGCAATGAGGGATTTAATATCGGTCTGGCGGATACAAATGAGTCTACAAATACAACCACCTACTATACTAAGGGGTGTGATAATAGTGCTTAACAAGAGATTTATGGAGACTGCTAAGGCCGAGAGACGAAGGATGCCATAGGCACCAAGCTTCAGCAAAACGCCGGCTAGGATTATTGAGCCAGACACAGGAGCCTCTACATGGGCCTTGGGGAGTCATAAATGGAATATGTATATGGGTATCTTCACAAAGAAAGCTATCATACATGCGAGTCAACATAGTAAAGAAAAAGAGGAAGAGGTTGAAAATGAGGCCGCAGGGGTTAGACTAAATATAAATAGGTGGCCTGAGGTGGAGTAAATTGAGAGAAGAGCTATTAATAGCGGTAGGGAGGCAGTAATAGTATAAAGTATTAAGTATATCCCGGCTTGCAAGCGCTCCGGTTGATAGCCCCAGAATAAAATAAGGAAGAGTGTGGGGACTAGAGAGGACTCAAAAAGAATGTAGAATGAAATAAGGTCATTGGCAATAAAGGAAAGAATTAAAATAAATAGTAAAGAAAGGACTGTAAAAAGAAAAGCCTTGGGTTGCTGTGCTTTCTGTAGGATTTGGTAGCTCGCTATAATTATTAGTAAGGACACTCATAATGTGAGGGCGATCAGGGGGGCAGATATAGAGTCTATTAATCAAGAAGAGCATAATATAGATGAAGAAACTGAAAAGTGTATAAAGAACAAAGATATAAGAACAAGGAGGGACAGGGCCATAATGACATGGGCTCAAGAGGTGGAAAGAACAGGAAGTAATAGCAGGCTAGCAAGGGGGAAAAGGAGCTTTAACATTTAATTGAAGTAATAGATTTGATGAGGTCTGATCCGTAATGCCGGGATATAGAAACAAGCAGGGCGAGGCCTAATCTTGCTTCACAGGCTCCAAAAGTTAAAAGGAGGGAAATAATAAAGAGGCTGGCGTGTTGTGGGGAAGCGAGGAATAGGCTGGAGATAAAAACTAAAGCTAGAACAGCTCTTTCTAGCGCGAGCAATGCTATAAGCAGGTGCTTTTGTTGCAAGACCAAAGAGGAGATAGAGAGTAGGGGTATTACAATTAATAGGAGAGAT